CACTATAGTTAGCTCAGCACCAATCAGGAATGCCCAAGGAATTCCAAGAATTCTTGTTATACATTTGTTCCAAGTCTCAATCCTCTTTTCGAGATTCATCGATATTGAATCAATCGAACGCACTTCTAACACCTGTTCCACTTTTGGAAGACCTTGCGTTATATCACCAGATCTTGATTTTTCATATATAAATGTAACTAATGTATCTCCTTCGTAAAGGATTTCCCCATAATGTCCATGAACAGTTGCTCCTGGAGTAGCCAAATAAGGCTTAGCTGATCGTATTACCACAGAGTCAACTTGAAGAATTAGAACTTGACCCGATTTTAAATGGGGTCCTTTTTTGGCTATACATACATTTTCACAAAGAAACTGCCCAAGACTAACGATTGTAGATGTCTCTTCACAACAATTGTAATGCAGAAAATACCAATTCAAATTGAATGGATTCAAAATGATGTTACTGCACGAATAGGGATTATAAATTTTACCTTTTTCATCCAGTAAATAATATTTAAGTATTTGAAAAATCTGTTTTAAATTGTCAAGTTGCAAATAGTTAGTTACCAAGATTTGATTATGGGTTATTAAATCGGAAAATAAATCAAAATTATAAATTGGAAAGCCTGTTCCTAAGGGGCCCAACGGATTCCTAATTGGAATTAGGGGGTCCTCTTTGATTGATTCTTTTATCACATTGGGAGATTTTACATCGTTGAATGGGCCTGTTCGAGAACAATTGGATGATGACAAAATTATCAAAGATTGAGATTCCTTATTTCGATTCAATAACGTATGAATAGTTCCTTGATTTGGATTAAGGGATTCTTGAATCCTTGCCTTGGAATAGGAATAAATGGAAGAAAACGGATTGACATTAGCGCGATCTGATCTATTCTCAGAGATTAATCCTGAACCCGACAGATCATTTCTTTTTCCGGTATACAAAATAGGTGACTTCGCTAAGTCGATTCTTAGAAAATCTCTAATTAAACCATTTGTCCTTATTTCAACAAAGGAAGCACAGGCCTTTTCGATCTTTTTGTCTTGGTCCCAATTCAACACTAAACAAGTCCGAACTAATTGAATACTTGTGTCCCAAATTTCAAGAATTGGGTCGTAATAAAGGATATAGTTGACAACTCGAAGTTGTAGATTATCACTTTCTTGCAAGAGATCCGGTGGGAAAAGTCTTCCTAAATTTATACCATCCGTTTTTTTATATGGGACTACAGGTTGAACCAAAACAAAATATTTTTTTTCATACCTGGAAAGTTTCATTCGTTGGATATAGAGCCAATTTTTCAATTTTTTGTATTCTTTGGAATTTTGTTTTCCCCCTCCTGGTGGTATCAATCGGAATGCCTTGTTTGTCTTTCCAGGAAAATGGATATCTCCAGAAAAGATTATTAGTTTCATTTTTTCTGCTTTTTTCTTCACTCGGACCAATCCACCTACCCGACTTCTTCTATTTAAAGTGATTTGTGTATCTATCCCAATAATACTATTGTGCCGTACCATTATGGAACAAGATTCGGCCAAAATGTGGACTTCCACGGGAATAAAAAAAAACGGATTTACTTCCTTTTGGTATTTTGGCCAAAATACCTTGACTCCTCGATACTCAATCAACTCCTCTTCATTAACGATTGAATTCAGTTCTCTAGTCTCATATTTAGTAAGTCCCGAGCTCTTTCTTATATATCGAGGATCGTCGAAATAAGCAAGAATACTATTTCTACGGAGAATACCATTTCGCGGGATTTCAATTGAGATACCAGAAGAAGGTATTAATTGGTTCTCGCCCTCTTGAATCGATTCGAGTGGGATGATGACTCTATTTCTTCGCCTCTTTGCCAATAAATCTGAATTCCCCTCGAGAACGGCCGGATTTCTGAGATTACAACGACCGGTACATGTCATTCGATTAAGTTCTGAATAATCAGGAATCCTATCTCCTTTTTGATTTTTACCAGAAAAATACGAACTAAAAAATTTGTGTCTCACTTGATTATTAGTTACTGAGGGGTTAGAAATATATCTTCGCTTAACAGAAAAAGAATAAGCGTTCATTTGATCTTGATCCTTGTGGATCGAACAGGGGCCTGGGCTGGATCTCCAGGGCTCCCCTAATAATATCCATAAATGACTTGTTTTTGGTAAGAGATGAATATTACCATATGTAAATTCAGGTGCATGGTACACATCGGTATTCCAGTGCATTTCGCCTTCTGAGTCAGAATAAATATGTTTTCGAACCTTCTCTTTCAAATTCAAAGTGGATGTTCTCGCGCGAATCTCAGCAATGACTTGTTCTGATTCTACATATTGATCGTTTTGAACTAAAAGAAAACTTTTGGGCGGAATACACACATTGTGTATAATATCCTCACTTTCAATAGTTACATACAAGTCCCTAGAACATAGAAAAGCAGGATGTCCATGACGTGTACGTGTCGGATGAACCAAATCCTCATTGAATTTGATTTTTCCATTAGAAGGGGCTCGGACATGTTCTGCAGTACCCCCTGTGAATACTCCGCCGGTATGAAAAGTTCTTAATGTTAATTGAGTACCTGGTTCTCCAATAGATTGACCTGCAATAATACCTACAGCTTCTCCCAATTCGACCAGGTCGTCGTGAGCAGGGCTTCGGCCATAGCATAGTTGACAAATCCAAGATGTACTCTTACAAGTAAAGGGGGTTCGAATAGAGATTGGTTGTGCTCTAAAAGTTATGAATCTATTAACAAGTCCAACCCCAATATCTTGATTTCTAGTAGCAATGCATCGCGAACCTATATATATAGGATCCGCTAATACACGCCCAATTAATGTTTGGATAAAAATCCTGTCGGTCATCATTCCATTTCGAGGACTTACAGAAATACCTCGGACGGTGCCACAATCTGTTCGACGTACAACAATGTGTTGAACTACTTCAACAAGTCTGCGCGTGAGGTATCCTGCATCTGATGTTCGGATAGCGGTATCCACAACTCCTTTACGGGCTCCGTAGCAAGAAATAATATATTCTGTTAAAGAGAGTCCTTCGCGTAAATTGCTTTGAATGGGTAAATCAATCATTTGACCTTGGGGATCCGACATTAATCCTCTCATACCTACTAATTGATGTACCTGAGATGCATTTCCTCTGGCTCCCGAAAAAGACATTATATGGACTGGATTAAAAGGATCGGTCATCCGAAAATTAGGATTCATTTCTTGTCGCAAATATTCACTTGTGGCATACCAGATCTCGATCGATTGACGTAATTTTTCTACCGCGTGTACATTCCCATAATGATGGTGTTTTTCCAAAATAAAACTTTGTTGTTCAGCGTCTTGAACTAGCCATCTTTTAGAAGGTATTGTTAAAAGATCATCAATTCCTAATGAAATGGATGCGGCGGTAGCTTGTCGGAAACCCAGAGTCTTTACTTGATCCAGGATATGTGATGTATATCCTATTCCATAGTGATCAATAAATCGACTAATAAGTCGTTTCATGGCAGTTCCGTCTATCACTTTATTGTGAAAGACCTGAGTGGGCCGTTCTGCCATCAGTACCTCCATATTGCGCTGAGTAGAATTTGACAATGGGTTTGAGTCAGTGATTGGACAACTTCCTTTTCTAGATCTTGATTCACGTAGAAATTCCGCAATTTTATAGTCCTAGTTAACCCGGCGAGACTCGAATTCCCGCTGGTAGCATAGAATTACAACAGCCCTGCCAAAACCCCTGTATGGCTTCTTCTATTTCTCGATAAAGAGAAATATGCCCAAGAGTGGTTCGAATATATATATAAAGAATTTCTTTTTTTATACTTCTTACTATTAGATAGTGTCCATAAATCTCATAATAGGTCCCCAAAGATTCATAGTGAATTTCAATGGGAGCTTCTCTTGCAGCAATAACGCGTTGATCTAGTCGCCACCGCAGCCACAAAGGACTACCTAAATTGATTCGTTTTTGCCGAAAAGCTCCAATTGCATCATAGGCGTTACAAAAAAACGGTTCTTTTTTTTTTGTATACTTATAGTTATTATCTTCATTTTGGTAGTTTCTACCATTACACGGATTATACCTATTTACACAAATACCCCGACGATTTCCACTCGTTAAGATATAGAGTCCACTAAGCATATCTTGAGTTGGTGCAGAAATGGGATCTCCAATAGTTGGAGACAAAAGATTCATATGAGAAAACATAAGTAAACGTGCCTCTGCTTGAGCCTCCAAAGATAAAGGCACATGAACAGCCATTTGATCCCCGTCAAAGTCCGCATTGAAGCCCTTACAAACTAATGGGTGTAAACAAATAGCGCGCCCTTCTACTAAAATGGGGAGGAATGCCTGTATGCCTAATCTATGCAGAGTAGGCGCTCTATTCAGCAATACAGGATGGTCATCCAGAATTTCTTGAAGTATTTCCCATACAATCGGTTTTTTTTTACGAATTTGACTCTTAGCAACTCCGATGTTCGAAGCAAGATGTTTTCTAATTAGGTCACGAATTACAAATGCCTGGAAAAGTTCTATTGCTATTTCGCGAGGCAATCCACATCGATGTAATGAAAGTGAAGGGCCCACGACAATCACTGACCGCCCTGAATAATCGACGCGTTTACCAAGCAGAGTCTCGCGAACTCTTCCTTCTTTGCCTTCAATTACATCTGAAAGCGACTTGTAAACTCTATTATGATCATCCCTCATTGGTTGTCCGCAGATTCCATTATCAAGAAGTGCATCCACTGCTTCTTGTAGCAATTTTTCCTGAGATATTATTAATTCTTCTGGCGTAGCTATACTTGTTGTTAATAGATCTGTAAGAGTATTATTCCGATAGATAATTCTTCTATAGATTTCATTAATATCCGAGGTCACCAGTTTATCCTCATCTATATGATAAATTGGTCTCAACTCAGGAGGAAGAACTGGTAATAGACACAAAACCATCCATTTTGGTTCTATATTTGTTCGAATAAAATGCTTAGCCAATTCCATACGTCTAAGCAAAAAATCCTTTCTTCTTCCAACTTTTCGATCTTCCCATTCATTCCCTGTGGGTTCCTCTTCCTCCAATTCTTTCCATTCTACCAATGAATAATCTATAATAATTCGTAAATCTAGATTGGCTAATTGTTGTCTGATAGACCCTCCCCCAGTAGACATCTCTCGATTTCTAAATGTATCGAAGCTCCGGGTAGTAAAAAAAATTGGGATCCTGTATTTCCAGGGTTGGATTTCATATTCCAATAAACCCCGTAATCGTAAAAAAGTGGGTTTCTTATCTATGGGCCTAGCAAAATAAAAATTGGGATAGGATCTCCCCCCCTCAAAATCGGACGTGAAAGTTTACTCTCATCCGGCTCAAGTAAGTCAAATAAAGAAAAAAAGAAAAAGAAAGGAGTTCTCCCTTTCAAATTCTAGAAAACTCCAAAAAGATCTACTCCTTACTCAAGTTTCCAGTGAAGACCAAGCAAAACCTCATTTATTGCGTCTTCCTTATTCTTATTATTTTTATTTTATTTAGATTTTATGAAGTCTTTATTCAATTCAATTATGACATAAATGAAATGTGAAATTCTTGAGTAGTCTACTTCCCCTCGAATGATGAATCCCATAATTCTTAATTAAAGAGTACCTTGGAATTCATAAGGAATTTACTTGTCTATGTACTGTTACATTCGATCTTTTAGGTCCCGATTTCACCTCGACGGTTAGGTCACGATGCCCTCAAAGTCTATATGCGATAGATAGACTCTTGTAACCATGACATCTTTTCTATTTGCTACTTGAACAAAATTTCTTTCTAAAAAAAGGAACTGCTTAATTCCACAAAAGAAAAAGTCTTTTTTTACGAGGTATAACTATAAATTCTTATGAAAAAGACCATAGATCAATTCCCTTTTTTGGGAGCGTCTTGAATACATCCCTAATTCTGAGCTTCATGTTACTCCTACCAAGAAACATGTCAGGTACAGGGCATCCCGATTGCATTAAATGGGATGACAGTTTTTCATTTCAAATCTGTAAAATCAGAATTTCGATCAAATCACACACCGCAGTATACTAGGTCTTCTAATTCGTTAAGAGGTTTATCTAAAAGATTCACAATATAACTAGGAAGGCGTTTCAAATACCACACATGCATTACGGGGTATGCGAGTTTGATGTAGCCCATTTGATATCTTCGTATCCGAGAATCAACAAACTCGACTCCGCATTGTTCACAAAATTGCGGGTCTTCCTTTTCATCTCCGATTACTCGATAATTTCCACAAGCACAAATTCCACTTTTGATAGGCCCAAAAATTCTTTCACAAAATAATCCATCTTTTTCTGGTTTATTGGTTTTGTAATGAAAGGTATAAGGTTTTGTCACCTCTCCAACTATCTCGCCATTAGGCAGGATTTTTTTGGACCAAGTACTTATTTGTTCAGGAGAAACTAATCCAATTCGGAGTTGTTGATGTGTATATCGATCGATCATAGAAGAAAACTTCTGCTTGATTTCGATTAAGCTTCCTTCCTATTAAGCTGGAAAGTCTTCTCAGAGACAAGAAAATGGTTCAGTTCCAGAGCTAAAGATCGTAGTTCTCGAACGAACAACCGAAAAGATTCTGGAGCATCCTCAGGAGTCGGTATTCTTCCTCCAAAGATTATAGTACCAAGTACTTCTTGGCGAGCTCTAATATGATCAGATTTATAAGTAAGCATCTCTTGTAAAATATAAGCAACGCCAAACCCCTCTAAAGCCCAAACCTCCATTTCTCCTACCCGTTGTCCCCCTTTCTTGGCCCTTCCTTTAAGGGGTTGTTGCGTAAGACGTGAATAACGCCCACTGGAACGCCCATGGATTTTATCATCAACTTGATGAATTAATTTCAAGATATAAGGCTTTCCTATTATAACAGGTTGTTCAAAAGGATCCCCTGTTCTTCCATCAAATATTCTGCTTTTTCCTGGAGACTCAGGTTCAAATACCCATGGATTAGCAGTTTGCTTACTGGCTTCATATAATTCAGAAAACACCAGTTTTCTAGAAGCTTCTTGTTCATATCTCTCATCAAAAGGAGCTATTCGATAATGTCTGTCTAGCAAATCCCCCGCTAACCCGAGTGAAGATTCAAATATTTGTCCTACATTCATTCGTGAAGGTACTCCTAATGGGTTGAAGACCATGTCAACAGGTCTTCCATCTTGCAAATAAGGCATATCTTGTCTAGGCAAAATTTTTGAAACGATACCCTTATTTCCATGTCTTCCAGCTACTTTATCGCCTACTTTGATTTCACGTTTCTGTAAAATATATACACGAATACTTTCTGTTTTCTCTGTCTCATCTGTCTTAGAACTCTGGACCCATCTCACATCAATAACCCGACCCCTACCGCCTATAGGTAGTTTTAGACAAGTTTCTTTTGAAGTATATACCCTCATGCCAAGTATGGTTCGTAACAATCTATCTTCCGGAGCATACGATGATTCTTTCACCATTTGGGGCGTTAATTTACCTACTAAAATATCACCTGTTTCCACCCAAGATCCCAGCATTACAATTCCATTTTTGTCTAAATTTCGGAGTAAATGGACTTCTAAATGCGGTATTTCGTTAGTGACCCTTTCGGGGCCTTGGTTAATCTGAATTTCATATTTACGTATGTGAAAAGAAGTATAAATATCTTCATATACTAAGCGCTCGCTAATGAGTACTGCATCTTCAAAATTGTAACCTTCCCATGGCATATAAGCTACTAATACGTTTTTCCCCAAAGCGAGTTCGCCACCAACTGTAGCAGCACCACACGCTAAAATTTGTCCCTTTTTAATGCATTTACCCCGCCGAACCTGGGTTTTTTGATGCATACAAGTATTTTTGTTGGAACGTTCATACATAACTAATGGAATCCTTAGAGTATCCCCATTACCTGATAAAAGGATCTTGTCAGTATCGGTATAAATAATCTTTCCCTCGCGTTCGGCTATAGCAAGAGCCCCTGAATCTAGAGCCGCCTGGCCTTCCAATCCAGTGCCAACAATGCACTTCTCGGACTGAGAAAGAGGGACTGCTTGACGTTGCATGTTAGAACTCATTAAAGCCCGATTCGCATCATTATGCTCGATAAAAGGAATGAGGGAAGCCCCAATAGAAAAATATTGGAAGGAAAAAATACTTCGAAGATGAACCTGTTCCCATGCAATAGTCAGGAATTCTTGACGATATCGAGCTGGAACAACTTGTTCTTCCTGAATACCCCGATTCAAGGCCAAAGAGTTTCCTGCCGCTACCATATAGTATTCATCTGTACCCGGTGATAAATAAAGCATCCGCGCCCCTTTTGATTTCTCGTAAATTTTATAAAACGGACTTTCTAGAGACCCCCAACGACCAATCCTCGCATGAATTGCTAAGGATCCAATAAGTCCAACATTTATTCCTTCAGATGTGTCAATTGGGCAAATGCGCCCATAGTGACTAGGGTGAATATCTCGTATTGGAAAAGTAGCAGTTCGCGCAGTCAATCCCCCCGGGCCCAAATAACTCAATTTTCTCCCATGAACTATTTGTGTCAATGGATTAGTTCGATCCAAAACTTGAGATAATGGGTGTAAACGGAAAAAAACTTTATAAGTATCTGTTAATGGAGTTGAATTTACCAAGTTCTGGGGAGTTGGTGTCCAGTTATGTTTAAGTGCTGCATATATATTTCCTCGAGCCATATTTTCTAAACGAACCAGGGCTAATCCAAATTGCTCTTGTAAAAGATCTGCTACAGAACGAATACGTTTATTTTGCAAATGATTCATATCGTCAAGTGTACCCATTCCAAATTTTATTCGAATCAAACGATCCGCGGCTGCCAATATATCTCGCGGTAACAAAAATGTATTGTTCTGGGGTATATCAAGGTTCAGTCTCCGATTCATATTTCGTCGACCAATCCCTCCCAATTCACATCTTTGTTGAAAGAATTTTTTTTGTAAATCCTTAGATAAGGATTCAGAAAATACCGGATCTCCCTCTACACAAGCAAATTGTTGATAAAACTCCAAAATAGCATTTTCTTTTGACCCTATTTTTTTTTTATCATTCAGAAAAGACAAAAATAATTCAGGATAGCAAACATTCTCTAGAATTTCTCTTATATTCAACCCCATAGCTGATAATAGAACTAGAATAGATAGTTTTTGTTGTCTACTCACACGAACCCATATCCTTGCTTTTCTATCAATCTCTAATTCTAATCTTCCTCCCCAATCTGATATTATGGTGCCGGTATAAACCGAAATTCCGTTATCGTTCAATTCTGACTGGTAATAAATACCGGGACTTTGCAATATTTGATTGATCACAATTCTATATATTCCATTTACTATAAAAGCTCCCAGAGAAGTCATTAGAGGGATCTTTCCTATCAAAATTGTTTGTTCTTGGATATACCTACGCCTATCGTTTTTCCAAATGAGTCTCGCGGATACATATAATTCAGAAGAATATGTGAGTGATTCATACACAGCGTCTCTTTCCTTTATCAGGGGTTCTACCAATTGATATCTTTCCAAAAATAATTCAAAGTCAATTTCTTGATTTGTATCTTCAATTTTTGGAAACTTAGAAAGTTCTTCTGTCAAACCCTGATCAATGAACCTACAAAATCCTTCGAATTGTATCTGATTAAATCCAGGTATTGTGGACATTGTGTCTATCCCGGATTATTTTGAAATTGTCAGTTATTTATATTCATCCATATTGAATTCTCAAAAAAAAAAAAGAAATACCATTTTGGCTGGCTCATTATTATTATCCATCAAATACTATATAGATCTAGCAATGATGTAATTTCGATTCTATGAATCTTTGACTGGAATCTATGAGATAAGTGGAATAAAAATTTATACTGAACTTAAACTTAATTTTAAGAGATGCAAGTGGAACGGAATTGAGAAAACAGTCTTAGAAACAGAATTCTCCCACTTAGGCTTACTGTGCTTTGGGATTTTTTTAGAATATTATTTATTTATTTTTTATATTTAGTTTCTATTTATTTATTTTTATAATATAACGGTATTGATATTCTAATCTACTTGATTGATATTCTAATCTACTTGAATATTGAATACCAGAAAACTATATGATATGAATATTTATTATTATTAACGCAGATATATCTATCTAATTTATTTATTTATTTTATATCTATGTCTTCTCCGTTCTTTTATTACCCTCCTGTCGTGTTGTCAATTGACAGTATGACTTAGGGGTCAATATAATTTGACCGACCCAAATCCTATTTTGGTAAACCATCTTGAATCTACTGCAGAGTGAAGGATCATGGATCCAACGCATAACCCTTTGTGAATGAGAGAGATAAAGATGAGAAAGACCAATGAAATAAAGTTTCAAGGTTATATAGTTTAATGGTAAAGTTTGATTTGATTACCGTTAACTAACCCCCAGAATACTTAAGGAGTTTTTCCGTTTGATTTATATACTATGGATCTACTAAAGACGGATCTTGGCCTGAGTTATATTAAGTTAAAGTTAATAAGGTAGCCCTACTAGGCCTTATTACCTATTATGTTTTTCCTATTCTATTTTTATATAATATATTATCTCAAGGTATTTTTCTTATTACCTATGGTATTTGTCTTATTACCCATATTCTAGTGCTTTTTGATTTGGCCGGCCCTCGGGACCTTTTTTTTCTAGTTGATTTATGAAGGCGGCCGTAGGCCCCTATGGTCCAGTGGTTACGACCTCTCTCTTTCACGGAGAAAACGAGGGTTCAAGTCCCTCTGGGGGTGTACCAAGACTCAAGACTATAGGAGTGGTATTTTCTATCAAATGATCCGTAGCCGTATTTGTCAAGTCTGCCTGGTAGACGAAAGGAAGTTTATTATGGAACGTCTAAAAAATTTAGGCGTTGGGTCGATGCCCGAGTGGTTAATGGGGGCGGACTGTAAATTCGTTGACAATATGTCTACGCTGGTTCAAATCCAGCTCGGCCCAACAATTTGCCAATCTACTATCAGACGGTAGAACTCTCTTGTTCTTAAGAAATACCTTACCTGATACAAGAGAATAAAAAAGAATTCAAATTTTCTGCTAGATCTCTTCTTATTTCCCTGGGATTGTAGTTCAATAGGCTAGAGCACCGCCCTGTCAAGGCGGACGTTGCGGGTTCGAGCCCCGTCAGTCCCGACGGATCCAATAAGTACATCAATTCGCCTCTCCATTTTCTGTGAAAGAGGGGACAGAGAGCATAATTGAATCTCAAAGAGGTTTCCTCTCTTTTTTTTTTCAGGATTCTGTCAAAGAAAGAATAAACCCTAAACTAAAATTAAAATAACTAAAATAGTGAAGTTGATAGAATATTCCATCTTTTATCCCGCGCCTCATCTTTCTCATACTTCTTTGTCTTCCAAAGAAAATTGGATCATTAAAATTTAGAACCTAATTCCTCTCTTTTTGGGTTTTTAATGGAAACGGATGGGTAATTAGATGATACTTCGTTTGACTACATACAAAAAAAGAACAGAAAAGAAGGATAAAAAGGGAATTTTTGCTCGGTGGGGGAATCCAAGATTGGATTCGGTATGGATAAAGGATCTTCGTATGTTATACTATTCAATTCTCGACGACGAATTAATTTAATAGCTCAGATATTGTTATTCATGATATGATATTGATCCGATTCAAGATCATCGATAGGTAATGCATTCATTGAATTGACAGGTGAAAGATTTATCATCTCTATGGGATTAAATCCCGAGTTATTGTAAAATAAAAAAACGATGAGATTATGGAAGTAAATATTCTTGCATTTATTGCTACTGCACTGTTCATTTTAGTTCCTACTGCCTTTCTACTTATAATTTACGTAAAAACAGTCAGTCAAAACGATTAATTACTTTGAATGAAACTTGACTTCTGAATTCTTATCCATATTTGAAGAAATCAAAAGAAAAGTATTCTATTAAATGAAATCAACGGGCTATAATCGGCGGTATTCTATGAGATCCGAGAGTATGGTAAGAAAGAAATTTTTTTCTTATCATACTCTCTATTAGTGTTATAGTAATGTATAAAATAAAATTGTACTTGACTTTCTAATAAAGTTGGTATACTATATTAGCTTCTATCTTCAATCTATGTAGTTATTAATCCATATATGGAATTGACGTAGGACCCGATTCTATTTCTTTGATACATCTATTTATTCCGATGAATCTGAAAAAATCGTTTTACTGTTATAGAATACATTTCTCCACTAGAATTTCTCCACTAGAATCCAAGGGAATTTTGAAACTTTTTATTTAAATTGAAAATTATTTCAATTTAAATAAAAAATGCGTTGCAGAACGATCTATAAAACAATTGATACCGTTAACTAAACTAAATTAGGAGTGCTTCTAAAGTCCACTTCTTCCCCATACTACGAGTGAAAGGGAAAATGTAAAGACTACCATTAAAGCAGCCCAAGCGAGACTTACTATATCCATGTGAATTATATCCCTTATCTCTATGATAGAATTATTCCATTATTGCTCACTAATAATAGTAGAATGAATGGTCCAGAGTCAAAAAGGGATTCTGGCCGAACACTATTGATGAACCAGTCAAATAAATCCATTTCAAAAATTCCTATATGATATGATTTCTAATCGGGAAAGACTAAATACAAGTAAAATATACAATGACACTATAAGGGAATGTTACTAATGGAACATCTATTCTATCTAGTCTAGTAATAAAAAAAGAGACCCTTTCCTTTTTCTTGCCCTTCAAAGTAAAAAAAATTGCTATCTATTACATACTTTTATTTTATTTCCTATTTGATCTAATTCGTACCCTTTCCCGATTGTCTCTCTGAAGGAGTTGGGCGATAGTATATTATACTCTTGACGACGGGTCTAAAAAAAAATAATTTTTTTGCACTTTTTGTTTTCTATAAACTAAAAAAAAATCCATCCAATATAATCTTTCTTTTCATTTTAGATTCAAGGATTTCCAAGCTTTTACAAAATCCCCAGAACAGAATAAGAGATTTAGATTCATTTGTTGATGAGGCGGCACCCGGATTTGAACTGGGGAAAAAGGATTTGCAGTCCCCCGCCTTACCACTCGGCCATGCCGCCAAAACGATACACAATAGGAAAAAATTTTTCTTTTTCGGTTGGATTACTAAACTTTAGTTTATTATACTTGCATCTTGCATCCCTTTTTTAATCCTTTTTCTAAATCTAAATTTATGTATAAAAATTAGAAAAGTTTTTATCCTTTCTTATTGTATTTAATTTATTTATTTATTATTTAATTATTTATTGTAATATTGTAATGTATTTGATCTACCCCCTCGATTGATTGTATCGTATCTTCCCACAATGCCGAATTCCACTCACCTTTCTATTGAAAAATAAAATGTCTATTTTCGCTTAAAAAGCCGAAATTTATGACAAAAGGGAACCATTAACTATTCGTTGACTGAGAATTCGTGACTTATTCTTGGATTTGAATCTAAAATTGGGTTTCCCTAATGACATAAGAAAATAAAAATAGATACATACTTAATTGATTCTTTTGAATCAAAAAACCTTCTCAATTTCTGGATTCTATTATAACAAAAATGATAAGTATATGTAAACCCCAGAAAGGAAATTTTTACACAGATACCAAATTGGCTATTTAGAGTATGTTGCCTATAAACAAAAAAACGGGAATTCATTGGAACAAAAAAAGGCCCGGCTGGGTATTGACCGGGCCAGGCCCAAAAGGCACTTCGAACAAAATAAAAGCAAGAAGGTCTTCTTTATTTATCTTTCTATTCTATTTGGATCTTTCGAGCATCTAAATGGAATTGCTAATTCTATAATAACGATAAAGAATGTAAAAGAAATACTTTATTTAATCCTTACTTGATGTGTAATGTAACATAGTAATTATCTTTTTCAATTGGGAGAGATGGCTGAGTGGACGAAAGCGGCGGATTGCTAATCCGTTGTACGAGTTATTCGTACCGAGGGTTCGAATCCCTCTCTTTCCGTTTCCGTTGATGACTTTCTATTTTTTTCTTTCTATTTTTGCAAACCCCTTTTTATTTTTTTTTTTTTCCTAATTAAATTAAATATGTGGAATAGCTAAAATAAAATATTAATAAAATTGTAAAATCAAACAAGAAAAACTAAATTTTTATTTTATTCTTCACGTCCAGGATTACGTCCTGGATCATTGGATAGGAATCCAAAAATGAAGAGAGAAACAAAGAATATTACTACTGTGTAAACGAAAAGTTTGAGAGTAAGCATTACACAACCTCCAAGATCATTTTTTGAAAAAGAAAAACGAGAAAAGATAATAGATCCTCCACTTTTATATCACATATCCTATTTTGACACCAAGAAATGAATTATAGAAATAGAAAAGAATGTTCAGAAATTCAAATCAAATGAAGTTGAAATTTGTAATAAGAGTCTTTAATTTAATTACCACAAATCACTTTCATACCCACAATTAGATATTCTAACCCTAAGCTCATAAGGCATTTCCCCGAAAAAGGATTAAAGCGGGGAAAGGAAATAGGGCGAGCCGGATTGACTATCCGAGAGTTTGAATCGAAGGTTCATACTGTCAGACTTATTTGATCTTATCAATTGTTATAATTTTTCTCGAATAAATCACGAATTTTCTAAGCTCTTATCGAAAACTTACAGCAGCTTGCCAAACAAAGGCTAAAAGAAAAAAGAACAGGGGTATAACTGGCATGACATCTACGATTGGATTCAAAAAAGCATAAGCTTCGGGCAATTTGGCGAAGAAAAGACTAGTCGGATAAAGGGCAGAATTAAGACAGATCAAACTAAAAATATTAAGCATAACAGACTTTTTTTTTCGTCGAAATAATTGCATTTTGATTGAGTTAAGGAAAAATGAAGAAAGTAAGGTAAACAAAAAAATCCTTCTTTTTTTTTTTTCTGCTCAATCAAAAATCCTCCAATTCTCAAAGGAGAATAGAAGAAATCATACTTTCATACAATATCTTAATTGAATTATATGTAATGATCAATAAATTCAGTTGAATTCTAGATATACACATGCCAAAATCCTAGCATGAATCTATAATAGATTCTATAAAGATAAAGAAAAAAGAGTTTCTCTAGATAGTTGGACTGGAATTGACGAAGACTTAATACCAATATTATTCTTTATTAGTATTAGTGTCCAATAAAAATAGAAATGGGGCGTAGCCAAGCGGTAAGGCAACGGGTTTTGGTCCCGCTATTCGGAGGTTCGAATCCTTCCGTCCCAGAGCGTATCCGTTGTATCCTAATATTTGTTTTTTGTTCAAGGAGGCTCTGTTTCAAGGTCTAATATTGCATAGAATATTATTCCTCCTTCTTTTTTGATTTTGAATGATTCTTTGCGGAAGCATATCTGAGTTTTTCACAAACTGAACTAAATCGAGTTCAAATGACATGCAAAACTAACTGAACCCCTTTGTGACCCAGATAAGGCTAAGATGGGCCGTAGATCATAGTTGTAGAAAGATTACTTAACCTCATCGGGTTAAAAAAAATATGAAATGAAAATACATATAAAAGAGGAAGCGCTTAACCTATAGGTATGTATTCTTATCCTGTTTCAGTGACAATAGTGTTTCCCTTTTTGTGAAAAAGAATTGGCATCCCTAAAATATTTTATTTAACAATGATATATATATATATTTTCGATATTTTTTTTATTGTTTGATTTAGCTTATTTGCTTTACATCATTGACAATTCCATTCGAAAAGAAACAGAGATTTTTCTTTCTTATTTCTTATGATAATGATAAAAAAAGGGAGTCTTTACTGTAAAACTTGACTCAAATAATGATGTAGAAGTTGGAAACTTTTTCAAGTATCAAGATTTGTAATGATTCCTTATGGGTTGACTCTTTGGGAAGTTGGAAACGGGCCGGTCTATCTTATTGAGTCACTTGAAGAGGCAGAGTAAAATAGAATTTATTTTTTCGTGTGATTTCTGTTAGTTATGTTATTTCTATATCTATTTAGTTTAGATTTCTAGATATTTCTGTTAGATATTTTTTTGAAATAGATATTTATAAAAAAACTAAAAAAACGTTCCATTCATACAAAAAAGCTGGGGTCTTGCTAATATTTCTTCAGAAAAATCTTTATTATCTATGTAGATAAGAAAAAATATAAATGACTTTGTCTCTGTACCGACTGAACCAATGACTATTCATGATTCCATAATTGAATCAATTCCGTACTGGTTCCAAATTAGAGGAATGTTATGGTAAAACTTCGTTTAAAACGATGCGGTAGAAAGCAACGTGCGACTTGAAGGACACGATCCGGTGTGGATTCTTTTTCTTACATCCACCATTTTATATAGGAATGAAGGTGCTCTTGGCTCGACGTCATTTGTTCTATTCTACTAGAGCCCTTCTTTTTTTGGGGGGGGGGTTGTAATGTAAATAGTTCATGATGGAGCTCGAGTAGAAAGTATTGATTAATTTCTCAGGGGCAACGATCTAGGGTTAATGCCAATTCATAAATTGGAACAACTTCGTAAGTATATCTTCGATATCTTCGATATAGAAATCAAAAGGATCCGATTCGAGCAATTTTTCAATTCAAAAAATTTGTTGGAACGGCTAAAACTTTTTCGATACGCAGTGTATCGCGCACGAATCAACCGTCGGTATGATTCTTTGATAGAAAGAAATCGCAAAAGGGGTATGTTGCTACCATTTTGAAAGGATTAAGAAGCACCGAAGTAATGTCTAAACCCAATGATTTAAAACAAAGATAAAGGATCCCAGAACAAGGAAACACCACTTCAATTGTCTCACGGATCCGAATAACGAATCAAAATAGATTTTAAACGAGACAAAAAGGTGGGTTAAAGACCACTCAAAAAAATATTAAATTAAAGATTTTTCTTTAAGATATTTGAGATATTATATTATTGAACTTGAGTTATGAGTACAAATGATTTTTTCTTCTTCAGGAAGTAAGCTAAATAAAAATGAGTGAAATTGAAATTATAGAATTTATTAATTTATTTTACGGATTCCTTTCCTATTTATTCTAATCAAATTTTATCCAAAACTTCGAATCATTTTTTCTCGAGCCGTACGAGGAGAAAACTTCCTATACGGTTCTAGGGGGGGGGTTCTTTTTCATCTACATCTATCCCGATGAGCCGTCTATCGAATCGTTGCAATTGATGTTCGATCTCGAAGAGAAGGAAGAGATCTTCGGAAAGTGGGTTTTTATGATCCGATCAAGAATCAAACTTATTTAAACGTTCCCGCTATTCTCTATTTCCTTGAAAAAGGCGCTCAGCCTACAGGAACTGTTCAGGATATTTTAAAAAAGGCAGAGGTTTTTAAGTAACTTTGCCCTAATCAAACAAAATTAAATTAAGGAAATAAAAATTAAGGGTAGGATAGTGATTTCTATATCATTTTGGATATCTTTTCTATACTATGTTTTTTTATTTTTTATTTCCTTTCTTGGTCTATTCGTATCTATTTCTCATTGCTTTTATAGAATCCTTTTCTATAGAATCTTTTTCTAAGGAAACCGTATTTGATTGATCCTCAAAAAATAGAAAATTATGGCATTACCAGTAATCGGGTGGTTTTCATTTGAACTCTAATACCAAGTAACAAACAAGGAATAGAAGTTCTTTATTCTATATGGATTCAATTTTATTCTCCATCTAATCTAAAAACTCAAAATTTAGTATATAAATATAGGTATATGCAGTGCCAATCCAACACAAGTCCTTTTTTTTTTACTATTATTCAATTTAAGTTTTTGTATTTTTTCATCGTATTCTTTTCTTAACCTTTATGTTGACAACGTTGTATCGAACAAATATAATTCATCGTGATAAGCAGATCTATTTATTTCCGTCCCATAGGTTTTCTTTTTTATTTTTACTTGTTGATTCAAATGATGGGTTCGTTGGATTAGCTTTGATACCCGGATTTTTGATTGAAAAAGTGGATAACATAGAAATAGGGGATGTTCTACCATTTTTACATTTATTTATTTTTTTGGTCGGGCAATTTTTTATTTTTTCATCTGATTCTGATTTAGTCATTTTTATGTTCCAAATAGAGTAGAAAATTTTAATAGAGTAGAAATTTTTTTTAGGTTTTTTATTTCGTAGAGTAATGCTTTAATTTAATAATTTTGTTTTATTCTGATTGTATCTACATACCCTTTTCTATTTGGGTTGCTAACTCAATGGTAGAGTACTCGGCTTTTAAGTGCGGCTAGGATCTTTTACACATTTAGATGAAGCGAGGGATTCGTCCATACTATCGGTAAAGTTTGGAAGACCGCGACTGATCCTGAAAGGGAATGAATGGAAAAAATAGCATGTCGTATCAATTAAGAGTTCTGAGAATATTTTATTCTTTCCGGCTCGGTACAAAGCCTTCTTTAAATTATTGAAAGGGAGCAAACTGAAGTCAATTTCAAGTTGGGTCGAATTAATAAATGGATAGGGCCCCACGGCTTCAATTCATTTCATTTTTATTATAGGGAAAGAAAAAGCAACGAGCTTTCATTCTGAATTTGAATGATTACCCGATCTAATTAGACGTTAAAAAAAAATTAGTGCCCAATACGGGAAGGCTTTCTCCCAGGAAAAAATATTCTTGATTTTTTAATGAATCCTAAATATTACCACTCTCCATTCTATAATGGAATAATGGAGATGTATGTGTATAAGAAACAGTATATTGATAAATCAATTTCCAAAATCAAAAGAGCGATTGGGTTGAAAAAAGTAAAGGATTTCTAATCATCATCCTATAAGGAAAACGAACATAAAAACTTAAAATGAAATGGAAAAAGAGATGATAGAGAATCTGTTGATAAGTTTATCTGGATCCGAGGTATCTATTCGGTTTGTACTATAATACCTTGTTTTGACTGTATCGCACTATGTATCATTTATAACCCCCAAAATCCTCTACCTTTCATTTAAATAGAATTTCAAATGGATAAATTCCAAAGCTATTTAGGGCTAGATAGATCTCAACAACACTACTTCTTATATCCACTTATCTTTCAGGAGTATATTTATGTACTTGCTCATGATCATGGTTTAAATAGATCAATTTTGTTGGAAAATGCAGGTTATGACAATAAATCCAGCTTACTTATTGTAAAACGTTTAATCATTCGAATGTATGAACAGAATCATTTGATTCTTTCTGTTAATGACTCTAAACAGACTCCTTTTTTGGGGCAGACCAATCATTTTTATTCGCAAATAATGTCTGAGGTTTCTTCAATCATTATGGAAATTCCATTGTCTCTGCAATTAATATCTTCCCTAGAAAGGAAAGGGGTAGTTCAATCCGAAAATTTACGATCAATTCATTCAATATTTTCTTTTTTAGAGGACAACTTTTCACATTTAAATTATGTATTAGATATACTAATACCTTACCCAGCCCATCTGGAAATATTAGTTCAGGCTCTTCGCTATTGGATAAAAGATGCTTCTTCTTTGCATTTATTAAGATTCTTTCTCCATCAGTGTCATAATTGGGATAGTCTTATTACTTCAAATTCAAAGAAAGCCAGTTCTTCTTTTTCAAAATCAAAAAGAAATCAGAGATTATTCTTCTTCCTATATACTTTTCATGTATGTGAATATGAATCCGGCTTCCTCTTTCTCCGTAACCAATCTTCTCACTTACGATCAACATCCTCTGGAGCCCTTATTGAACGAATTTATTTCTATGGAAAAAGAGAGCACTTTCCCAGGGCTTTTCAAGCAAATTTATGGTTGTTCAAAGATCCTTTCATGCATTATGTTAGGTATCAAGGAAAATCAATTCTTGCTTTAAAAGGGACGTTTCTTCTGATGAATAAATGGAAATATTACTTTGTCAATTTCTGGAAATCCTATTTTTACCTGTGGTCTCAACCAGGAAGGATTTATATAAACCAATTA